GGACATGATAATTTTCCACCATCCGGCTCGAGCACGAATGAAACAAACCAAATAGATGCATAAAAAAAATCGATATGTTATCCATATCCGCACATATATGAATGATTCTACGTAAATAAAGATTTATGAGTTTCCTTTTCGTTTTCGTTTCAGAGTTTTAACAATCAAAGATTGCAAAGAATCCTGTTCTTACAGATAAATGCTCAATACCCAAGTAAGCTTACAAAGTTGATTATGATCAAGTGCTTTCTGGGTCGTCTCAGACCTTGCAATTGCGCTTTATCCCCAAAATATCGAGACTTTTTAGACAAAGGATTTACTTGTTACTAATAAGATTTAGCTTCTGTTCTTCTTTAGATCTCTTCTTTCACTCCGATAGTATAATAAATCAAGTCAATGCAAAGGAAATGAATCTATTTACATACTATTAAGTAAGTGAAATATATATAAGTAAGTGAAATATATAAAACATAATCAAAAAATAAAAATTATGCCACATCACTTATTCTTTCGACTGGATCTTACGGAGCCTGTTCATACCCGACATAATCGAGTCTGATCATAGAAAAAAGATTCTCTTCAAATGAACCAGCCTATCCTCTGTATGGAACTTTCGCGGTGGTTGGAATAAAGACACATTTTTGATTGTGAAGTCAAATGTGGCAGATAAGGACATATATTCTACACAGCCCAATCAATAGTTCAAGTCACACACTCCCATAATCCATTTTATCTTCGAAGAATTCACTTCAACTATGAATGCCAAATAAATAATACACTTAATCTATTTTTGTAGAGTTGAAGAAAAATATCCAAATACATGTCTTATTCTTTTCAATAATCCATATTTGTAGCAATGAAATATTATTGTTCCTACCCCAAGCGATAAATGATTAATTACAAATAGCTATGATATATACTTTCTATAAAGGGCCAGAAATACCTTGCTTACGTATCATTAGGAAATGCATTAACATAAATACGGCAGTAAGAAGAGGTAATACAAAAGTGTGTAAACTATAAAAACGAGTCAAAGTTGATTGTCCCACACTAGCACTTCCACGTAATAACTCTACCAAGGGCGATCCTATTAGAGGAATCGCTTCCGGTACACCTGTTACAATTTTTACTGCCCAATAACCAATTTGGTCCCAAGGTAAGGAATAACCAGTTACACCAAAAGATGCGGTCAATACAGCCAAAACTACACCTGTAACCCAAGTCAATTCGCGCGGTTTTTTAAAGCCACCAGTGAGATACACACGAAATACGTGGAGGATCATCATTAGTACCATCATACTTGCCGACCATCGATGAACTGATCGGATTAACCAACCAAAGTTAGCTTCAGTCATTATATATTGAACCGAAGCAAAAGCCTCCGTAACGGTCGGACGATAATAAAAAGTCATAGCAAACCCTGTAGCTACTTGTACTAAAAAACAAGTAAGCGTAATTCCTCCTAGACAATAAAATATGTTGACATGAGGAGGAACATATTTACTAGTTATATCATCCGCAATTGCCTGAATCTCAAGACGTTCTTCGAACCAATCATAGATTTTATTGAGATAGGTAAACTGAGGTACTCCCCCTCTGAGAACTGTATATGAGAATCTCATCTCGTACAGCTCAAACAGAAGACCAAAATACAGGTTCTATCGGATATGTGTTCGAAACTTCCTAATTGTATGATGCACTTTTTTATGAAGATAGGAAAGAATAAAAACCCGAAAGCTCTTTATTGTGGTTATAATGCCAAAATATCAAGTCGGCTCATTATCTATATGTCGATCAGGCCTCTTGAATCTTCTATATTACCTATTTTTTTTTTATTGTTTTGTTATTTGTGTGGAATGATACTTTACTACTGTTTTCTTTATTATTGATAGGGATTCTCTTGTTAAGACCCTATAAAATCAATTAAAACCTCAGATTCATACTAGAACCACGATGAGTCAATAAAACCTTGTCAAACTAAGTCCAAAAATTCCTTGAGTAAGAACCATTGGATCATCACTTATTCAATGAATAAACATAATGACTAAAAATATAAATTATAAATAAACCCTTGGACTTTGATCAAAATAAGCATAAATGGGCATTTGAAAGAATAAAAATATTTCAATTTATAACTTCTAAATCTAACTCTTTGAAGAAAAAATTAAAGTCCGGCCACGAGGTCTGAATATTAAGTATGAATCATAGTTCTAATACTATGTAATCTATTTTACATATTCCGTGCTTCAGATACTAGCATAGAATGAGAATATCCGACGAAGTAAAACCATCTCTAGCAAGATGACAAACTTATTCTCTGTACTATCCATAGGATCAATTATAATATAACAAGTCGCACACTCATATTCCAGAAATACGGAAACAAAGAAATTTCACGGTCGAACTAACAAAATAGAATGGGATAAAAATCAGAGACCGAAAAGCTTCACTTTGTATTGAAAAGCTAGGTAATAGTTCTTATAAATCTAATTCATTGAAATTCCGTCCAGTAAAATAGAAGAATTATAAATCTCCAAAATAATAGATAGGAATATCGCAAATAGAGCCATTGCGATACCCATCAAAGGAGTAGTTCCCCACCCAGGAGCTACTTTACCATATTCTGAATTCAAGGGTTTCAATAAATTCCCTACACTAGTTCGTCTTGAACCAGATCTAGAACTACCCTCAACGGTTTGTGTAGCCATAAATCCTATTTTATATTCATTGAGATCTATTGACTTTGTATACCATTCCGTCGTAAATAAATGATCTTAGCATAGATCCATTGTGGTCTTCAAACTATATTATAAATAATAATGGAAACAGCAACGCTCGTTGCCATCTTTATATCTGGGTTACTTGTAAGTTTTACTGGGTATGCCTTATATACTGCTTTTGGGCAACCCTCTCAACAACTAAGAGATCCATTCGAGGAACACGGAGACTAGTTGAAGTAATGAGCCTGCCAATATTCAATATTGGCAGGCTCATTACTTTCAATTGAGATAATGAAAAATCATTTCATCTTTTTAGTTGGAACTTTAGGCGGTTCTCGAAAAAAGATAGCGAAAAAGATTATTCCTAGAGTTGAGACTAATAGGAATGTATAAACCAATGCTTCCATAGATTCGATCGTGGTTTACAATTATAGCTTCCATACCTGTTTATTTGCGATAGATCGTCTCCCGGATAAAGAAAGAACAGGGCAGGGTAAGAGTCAAAAAAAAGACAGCGATTCAAATCAAGATTTATCCGGTAGCCTATATCAAATCAAAAAACTAAAGACAAAAAATAACAAAACAATATTGTATCAGACTACTTGCCTTCTTGTAGTTGGATCTCCAAGTTTTTGGAATGCTCCAAATTCCACTTGAGCATCCAAATCAGGGTCAATACCAGCAAAAACATCCCTGAACAAGGTTCTAGCACCATGCCAAATGTGTCCGAAAAAGAAGAGCAGAGCAAAGGAAGCATGTCCAAAAGTAAACCAACCCCTCGGACTGCTACGAAAAACACCATCGGATTTCAAAGTAGCACGGTCTAATTCAAAAATTTCACCCAATTGAGCACGTCTAGCATATTTTTTTACAGTAACTGGATCACTATAACTGACTCCATTGAGTTCACCGCCATAGAACTCAACAGTTACACCTACTTGTTCGACACTATATTTCGATTCTGCCCTTCTAAAAGGAACATCGGCTCTAACAATTCCATCTCCGTCTACCAAAACAACCGGAAATGTTTCAAAAAAAGTAGGCATACGACGTACATAAAGTTCACGCCCTTCTTTATCTCTAAAGATCGGGTGTCCTAACCAACCAACAGCTATTCCATCCCCGTTGTCCATTGATCCCGCTCTGAATAATCCCCCTTTTGCGGGATTATTGCCGATGTAATCATAAAAGGCTAATTTTTCAGGAATTTTAGACCAAGCTTCAGATAAACTTTGCTTTTCGGCTAGTCCAGCACTAACTCTTCGATAGATTTCTTGTTGGAAGTATCCTTGATCCCATTGATAACGAGTGGGACCAAATAATTCAATCGGGGTAGTTGCCGAGCCATACCACATAGTTCCAGCAACTACAAAAGCTGCAAAAAAGACAGCAGCGATACTACTGGAAAGGACGGTTTCAATATTTCCCATACGTAATCCTTTGTATAGACGTTGGGGCGGACGGACACTAAGATGGAATAGACCCGCCAATATGCCCAAGGTTCCTGCTGCAATATGATGAGAGGCTATTCCTCCCGGAACAAAAGGATCAAAACCTTCCACACCCCATGCTGGATTTACAGCTTGTACCCTTCCTGTTAGTCCATAAGGATCAGATACCCATATTCCAGGACCATACAATCCTGTTACATGAAATGCGCCAAAACCAAAACACGCCACTCCTGAGAGAAATAAATGAATTCCAAAGATCTTGGGCAAATCTAAAGAGGGTTTTCCTGTACGTTCATCACAAAATATTTCTAGATCCCAATACACCCAATGCCAGATAGCTGCCAAAAAGCACAAGCCAGAAAACACAATATGTGCACCAGCCACACCTTCGTAACTCCAAATACCCGGATTCGTTATAGTCCCCCCAGTAATACTCCAACCACCCCATGAATTGGTTATTCCTAAACGAGTCATGAAGGGTATAACAAACATACCCTGTCTCCACATTGGATCAAGAACAGGGTCAGAGGGATCAAAAACAGCTAATTCATATAGAGCCATCGAACCGGCCCAACCAGCAACCAGAGCTGTATGCATTATATGGACAGAAATCAAACGGCCGGGATCATTCAATACGACCGTATGAACACGATACCAAGGCAAACCCATGGAAATACCCCTTATATCAATCAAAAATAGACGCTATGTAACTTTCTTGCACTGTAAAAAAAAAAACTATACTATGGTCTTTACTTTTTTAGTGGATTATATCCGGGAAAGGATTAATATTTGTTCTATTCTTTTACTAAGAATTCTATATTCTTTTAGTAAAAATGTCTTTGAATAATAATGGAACAATTTTGTTCGTAGGAACAAAAAGAAACAGATTTATTCTACACCCGATAAGTATCAATACGCAATGGTAGGGCGTTACTAGCATTTTATATGAGTAACTGCATCTATATTTGTTCATCATCTTTATGAACTTATTCAATCTATGGATAAAATATGATAAAAGACAAAATATTATTACGACAATAAACCTATTTTTACGCTTTCACATCAAAGTGAGATTATAGTACTTAATTTTTCTTTCATTTAATGCCTATTGGTGTTCCAAAAGTACCTTTTCGAAGTCCTGGAGACGAAGATGCATCGTGGGTTGACGTATAGTGCGACTTGTCAGATATATTGGGTCATATGGTATTTCCCCGTTCTCTTTCCCGATCGAGATATCCTCTCTTTCGCCCAACAAAGATTGATTGAATTATCCAAAATTTGGAGCGTGAAATGCAATGAAGTAGAATTCAATCTATTTTGTAGAGGGGTAGACAGATTAATATTAGCAATTAGAATAATTTATGGTTGGCTTGGTTCAAACAATAAAATGAAGTATCCAGGCTCCGTTTAGAAAAAAAAAAACAAAAAAACCAATAGGTAATATATCTATGATTTCTACTTAATATATATCATATTCTATTTATAATTTATTTATATAATATTCGATTTATAATTCCTAATATAATAAAGTGATCTAAAACTGTTAATCAATCGAATAATATGATGAATGCGTTGAATATTTAATATTTGACGGGAGATATGAAATAAATTTAAGAAGAAAGAAGTCGTAGCAAAAAGACGTAGTATTGGGGCATTTGTCCTATATATGCAAATAAAAATCGGTCCGATCTTTACTCGGAGTAGAGCATAAACCTAAAAGAATTCAAGAAGACCATTCAGGAACAAGAAAATTACATCGTGATTTGGATTGGATTCCGATGAAACAATAGATCAATGAGAAGTTAATCCGATAAGTTTATTTTTATTTCTATTTATATATAGAAATTCTATTTCTATATAAATAGAAAAAGACCAAAACTCATCTTTTTTTTTAAATGAAAGAAAAAGCCCCTTTGTTACAAGTTAGACAGAGCTTGCTATGACAAAAGAAAAAAAAAACAAGAATCTACACATTGATTCTTGTTTTTTTCGCAATTTGTGTTGAACTGTATGCATCAAAAGATGCGTGTACGGTTCCGAAGGGATAAAATTTTATCCCAATCAATCGACTTTATCGAGAAAGATTACTTTTTTTAGGCCAAGAGGTTGATAGTGAGATCTCGAATCAACTTATTGGTCTTATGGTATATCTCAGTATAGAGGATGATACCAAGGATCTCTATTTGTTTATAAACTCGCCCGGGGGATGGGTAATACCTGGATTAGGTATTTATGATACCATGCAATTTGTGCAACCAGACGTACAAACAATATGCATGGGATTAGCCGCTTCAATGGGATCGTTTATTCTGGTCGGAGGAGAAATTACTAAACGTCTAGCATTCCCTCACGCTTGGCGCCAATGAGTTTTTTATTTGATTTGAGAGAAAAAAGAAGACTATGCCTTCGCGATCTATGAAATATGAATATTAAGTAATAATAGCATGGCACTTCGAATTCGATACGAGAATCTTTTTTTTTTCAAAATCGTTCCATTCCATTATGTATCGAAAGAGTAGTATGAGATAAAGGGTATTTATCATTTTATCTGATATATCAGGAGACCCATTTCAGCGTCACAAACTTTTTTTTTGGTTTCACACCGAAAAACTCTTAACAATATAATATATATTATTTTTATGAAAGAATACAAAAATAAAATTTCTTTTTTTTTTTTTTACTTAATTTTTATTTTTTATTTTCAAATAAAAAAAGAAACTTTGGGATTGCTAAATAACAGACGAAATTAATATATAAAGCAACGGAACCATCATAGTATATTGTTAACTATTCTAAAAAGAAGGGTGGTTGTTGGATCATTTACCTATGTGAATATGATAGACTCTATAATTTAAATTAAATTTAAATTTATTTTATATATATTCAATGTAAGGTAAAAAAAGGTATAGGTATAAAAGTGAATTCCACCGTAGAGCCGTATGCAATGTTGTGCAAAAGATGCCTGTACGGTTGTTCAATTCTCTCTTTCTTTTTTCTTATTATATTCTTTTTCGCCTTTCATCATGCGAGATAGAATAATTATTTATTATGTTATATCATCAGGGTAATGATCCATCAACCTGCTAGTTCTTTTTATGAGGCACAGACGGGAGAATTTATCCTGGAAGCGGAAGAACTACTTAAGCTGCGCGAAACCATCACAAGGGTTTATGTACAGAGAACGGGCAAATCCTTATGGGTTATTTCCGAAGACATGGAAAGAGATGTTTTTATGTCAGCAACAGAAGCCCAAGCTCACGGACTTGTTGATCTTGTAGCAGTTGAATAAAAAATAAGAGGAATTTCACACAAATATACAATTTGATATTTTATCTTATTACCAGGTTTAATACAATATTCTATGAATCCATTAATATAAAAATGATTCATAATTATCCGGTTAGGATCGATCTAAACCAGCCCATTATGTATATGATTCAACATGCCAACTATTAAACAACTTATTAGAAACACAAGACAGCCAATTAAAAATGTCACGAAATCCCCCGCTCTTAGGGGATGTCCTCAGCGAAGAGGAACATGTACTAGGGTGTATGTGCGACTCGTTCAGATCATGGACTAGGCCAAAAACAATGGATCCGGTATAAATGATCAGTACCAGTGAATAGGATAGAATGAAGACCACCATTCACTATACGATACGAAAAATTAAAATAGCTAAAAATCTAAAAAAGAGCTATCATACCCTTCTATTGTGATATCAAATTAATTTATGGTTGCCATTGGTACAAATCCAATCACTTCCTTTTTTAATTTAATTAATTTAAGATGAGAAAGAATTCCCCATTGGTAGCAAATGATATTCATTAAGCAGGGAAATCCTATTTTATTTAAAAAGCAGAAAGATTATATCCTTACTCTTGACTCTTGCAAGAACGGACTAATAGGGTCAGCTATTCAGCTAATCTTCATAATTAAATACCGTTACTGTATAAGTGGGTCTCGTTGTGAAAGACCTATTACTGGATAATTATGGGTAGAGCCAAAGAGTGTGAACTGTACAAGTTAACAATAACATTAATTAAATGAGAGAAGAGGCTCCGGTGTATAGAGAGGACCTCACCGTTTAAGAAGCAACCATAGAAACGATGTAACCCACTATACCTATTTCTATTTACTATTTTTTTGTTTACTATGTTTTTTTGATACCTAGTATCAATACAATTTTTTATTTCGAGGCGAGAAGCCTAGAAAGAAAAAAAAAAAATAAATAAAAAATCGTGGTCGGGAAGGTTATAGTAGCAAAAGCCATTGGAATCCTTATTTTATACATTGGAAGAATCCGTTTTGTTATTAATAGACTAGGAAGGGGAAAGGAAATAACTGAAAGAAAAGAAATCAATTAGTTATTCATCAAAGTTTCATTTATTCAATGACTAGAATTAAACGAGGATATATAGCTCGAAGACGTAGAACCAAAATTCGTTTATTTGCATCAAGCTTTCGAGGGGCTCGTTCAAGACTTACTCGAACTATTGCTCAACAGAAAATAAGATCTTTGGTTTCGGCTCATCAGGATAGAGGTAGGCAGAAGAGAGATTTTCGTCGTTTGTGGATCACTCGGATAAATGCAGTAATTCGAGCCAATAAAGTATACTACAGTTATAATAAATTAATACACCATCTGTACAAGAGGCAGTTGCTTCTTAATCGTAAAATACTTGCACAAATAGCTATATTAAATAGGAATTGTCTTTATATGATTTCCAATGAGATCTTAAAATAAGATAAGGGGATTGAAAGAAATAAAATATAGTGAAATGTTTTAAATGGAGTTCCCTGGCAGATGAACTTGGGAAAGTAGAGTAGAAATTAGTATGATAAAATAGGATATAATATGATAAAGTTATCGCAATGAACAAACACGTTTAATAAAAAAAAAAAGATTTATTCTTCTTCCCCAATTCCTTTTTTTATTACAACACAACAATAAAATTGGAATTTTATTATTTTTTCAATAAAGCGTCAATTTACATTTTAATTCGGATTGGAATCTTATTTTGATTCAATTGAAGAAGAGCAAGCCTATTTATTTTTAATTCTAAGACCGGTAGTTCTGGGAGTCGACTCGCTTCTTTCAAACTGTTTCTCATTATTAAGAAAGGGTAAGAAAGATAAAATACGAGCTTGTTTTATAGCCATAGTAATTAATCGTTGTTGTTTTAAGGTCAATCTATTTACCCGTCTAGATAATATCTTCCCTTGTTCACTAATAAATCGACTAATTAAACTCATGTTTCTATAATCAATTCGATCCCCCGATTGTATCGGGGGCAAACGCCTACGAAAAGATCGCTTAGATTTAAGAAAGAGTCGCTTGGATTTATCCATGGTTTTTTTATTCCTTGTCCCGAAAATCCTAATGATATTTTGATCAGATCAAAAATGATTTCGAATTTAAAAATAGGATTGCTTTGTTTATATTTAAATAAATATATGATCTGTTATATATAATATGTCGTTTTTCATCTTCCTTGAAATGGAAGGCGGACACACGAGCGATCGGTTCGATCTATTTCTTTATCTCCCCGTGAATCGTATGTTTATAACAAGAGGGACAGAATTTTCTCAATTCCAATCGACTAGGCGTATTATGTCGATTTTTTTGAGTAATATATCGGGAAACGCCTATTGATTCCTTATTAACGCGGTTTCGAACACAACTGGTACATTCCAAAATAATCGTTACTCGGGCATCTTTACCCTTGGCCATGAGCCTCCTTTGGATTTTTGATTGACTCAACTCTTCTATCTTTCTATTTTCCGATCCGAAGCGAAGAAGAAAGGAAGGAAAAAAAATAGAAGTTGCTAACTCGAAATCCAATTATGAAAGATTTCGTTGCAATTTACCAATTATAGTAATAAATAGTAATAATAAGTAATATAATGATTTCTAACTATATATTTAGAATCGATGTACATGTACAGTATTTAATTTTTCTTTTTCATTGAATTATCTTGTATGATATTGTTGCCATGCCACAACAATTCCATTTTCTTTCTCACTCTATTATTAATTAATTTAAGTTTGGGCCTGTAAATCCGAGTTCTTAGTTTAACTAGGGTAAACCCGCTTTTATTCTTTTTATTTTCGAATTGATTTTAATTATAAAAAAAAGAAGAAAGGGGGAGGGATTAGTCACAGATATTTTATTGTATCTCTAATTTTCTTCACCCCTTCCTATCTCAATTACTATAATGAAAAAAAGGGAAATATCAACGCATCCGGAAATAAACGATTGATCTCTATTAATAACCCTGCTAAAGACCCAAACCATAGAGTACTTACTACCGGTGCCACGGAAAGGTATGTTTTTAGATTTCGCATTTAAAATCCTCCTTCTTTTGTTATTTGTTATTGTAATTTTCTTACAATTTGTAATACATAATGCTATTACATATATGACCAGATGTGTATATGTACTGACACGTGGATTTGTACGCAGAATCCCTAATGCAAATGGAAATGTATAACTTGAAATGTACAACAATTCAGTCGATATTCCTTTTCTTAAAAGAAAAAAATACGCCCATTTCTGTCTGAGAATTCTCGAAAAATATTCATTGTTTTTTTTACGGTGGGTTTCATAGTTCTTTAGTACGTATATAAATCTATTATTATATGTTATATGATATGAGATTCAAAAAAATAAGAAATGACAAGATAATTGGGTATATCACTGAAAGAAATAAAGATGTGGAAAACAAGACAGGAATTCTCTACAATAAGACTGTAGACCAATTGAAAGGGATGTAGCGCAGCTCGGTAGCGCGTTTGTTTTGGGTACAAAATGTCACGGGTTCAAATCCTGTCATCCCTACCTATTACTTATCTTATGAACAGTAACGAGGGGTCATTGAGATTGATTAATATTGGATATACATAATCAATCCTTAATTTTCTTTTAATTTTCTTATTTATGATAGTATATATATCCAAGACGAGTTAGGTCACAAAATATTTATTGTGATAATAAAGCGCTCTTAGTTCAGTTCGGTAGAACGCGGGTCTCCAAAACCCGATGTCGTAGGTTCAAATCCTACAGAGCGTGATTAGATTCTTGTTATTTGTTAGGTCGAAAAGAACACTAAAATAATTGAACAGCAATCTGAATTTGACCTCCTGTAGATTAAAGAAAGGAGGAGGTCAATAAAAAAAAAAGGGAGATATTAATTACTCAAAGGTCCAATTGATCACCACGTCTATATTGTAAATATGCGGTTACGAATAATCCAGCCAAAGTAATAGGAATTAGACCTAAGACGATTCCAAATAGAAAAACTTCAATCATTTCAATTTCTTTGAAAGGTGAAAAGGAGAGGTAATATCTATCCTTATATATTAATTAGTATTACTCATAAATCTCAATGACCAAGAATTGAAAATGGATACGGCAAGAAACTATAGAATATATGAACTACCACAGAAGAATTTTTTTTATGAATTCTTCATTCAATTAATTTCAAATAAGTCGTATCTTGTTCAGACCGATAAATAGAGCTGAGGTTATAGTCAAAGCTGCTAGTAGAAAACCGAAATAACTGGTTATAGTAGGCATGAAGGGACTCAATGAAATATCTTCTTTTTATACATATGTTTATAAAGCACTTCCCTAAATTTCAATTTTTTAAAAGAAAAGAGACGAAGATAAACAAAAATACCAAGTGAAAGTTTTTGATTCATCAATAATTATTATAATTATAATTAGAGACGGCAGTCCTAACAAAAATAGAGTAACATAGGTAAGAAATCAATTCATCATTTGTGACATCTACCTATCTCAAAATTTCGAATCAACAGATTCATTGAGCAACTCTTGAGCTGAGTAAACTAATAACCAATACCCATATTTAATATCTATTAAATATATATTTAATATATATTTAGTAATTTAGTATATATATTAGTATATATAGAATATTATTAATGAATTTTAAATAATTATAAAAATTGTTTTATAACTTCATTAAAAAATGAAACTTTCTTTGAATCACTATAGGCTAAAATTGCAAAAAAATCTCTATTTGGATCGTTTTTTTATTGTATCGACAAATCCTTTTTTTTTTTACTTATTTTATTTTTATAACGATGATTGATCTTAGTTTATAACGAAAATGCCTTTTACTTTTTTACTTTAAGTTGAACTTATTAAATTGAATAGTCAGTTCATTCAGATAATCTCTGTAACGAAAAGAAAAAAAAAAAAGAAGAATCCGATAATCACTCAAAACTAGTTTTTATATTTTGTCTTTCCATACTACAAAGACCTATCCTTGTAATTAGGTCAAGAAAGAACCTTTCCTTTGG